GCCTTACCATGGCGTTACTCTACCACTGAGTTAAAAGGGCCCATTTTCTTCAATTCATGAATTAACCACTAGCTACTATAGAGTCTACTACATGCACATATATACATGTATACATAAGGGCTCATTCAGGAACAAGAAAATGGATTTACCTAGGAAGTTTTAGTTATTTATATTTGAGAAATATCAATGCAATGAGTTGTTTCAGGGCCGCTCCTAATTGCTTTTATTGACCCATCCGGACGAGATTCACTTGATTGATTGATACATGTATCAATCCGATATAGATCCAAGATATTTCATCGAATCATGTGATGAAGGGATTCGACCCGTACCCTAAACCAAATTATTATAGAGAAAAGAATCTTTTCGATTATTTGTCGATCCCTTTCCAGATTTACGAGTTCTACATCATCCTTTTTGAATAAATCAAAAAAAAAAATTCTATCGTTTCTGAATTTCCTGGCTTAGCTTAGTGTTAGTGTGGGATAGGCATAGCTCATCTTAACGATGAACGAATCGACGAGTGGAAATTGAAGAAATGGAATGGGCTTTGCCCTTTTTCTGTCGGATAAATCACTCCCTGAAGGATCCTATACTCTGTCCATAGGATGGTTCATGAATCAACAACCCAAAAATGATATTCCATTCTTGTAAGCAAGAAAGATTCTTCGATCTAGTCATAGCATTGACAATTTCAAAAAACTGCTCATACTATGAGCATAGATAGTATGATGGCGATCGGGCAGGTATGCCCCTATCGTCTAGTGGTTCAGGACATCTCTCTTTCAAGGAGACAGCGGGGATTCGACTTCCCCTGGGGGTAAGACGAAAGGGAGTTGACCATGGATTATCAATAAGCCTAGAATGGATTCTTCCTGGGTCGATGCCCGAGTGGTTAATGGGGACGGACTGTAAATTCGTTGGCGATATGTCTACGCTGGTTCAAATCCAGCTCGGCCCAATAATTCGCCGATCCATGAGGATGGTATAACCAATTTGTCCTTCATATCATAAATACCTGATATATAGAAAGAAAGAGTCCGTCCATTTTTTCTATCCCTATTTATCTTATCCTGCGTGTTTTTGATCTTTCTAACGATATTAATAATAATCTGTAAATAATTAACAAGAATCTGTAAATATAAGTGGAATAAAGAAAAAAACAAAAAAGAGTCCTTTTTTGTTTTTTCACTGAAAGATTGATTATCAATCGATTTGGCAATAAAAGAATCCACAGGATTACTAGTAATCCGCGTCACTCTCGCTATAGTCCATATCCGTGTAGTATCAGTATATCACTCGTCTTTCTGTTACAAGACGTTGATTTTCAATTAAATAGAATAGAAAGAAAGGGTTCGAATGAAATTATAAGAATATGTATGTATGCTGTACACCTCATTTCCCCGGGATTGTAGTTCAATTGGTCAGAGCACCGCCCTGTCAAGGCGGAAGCTGCGGGTTCGAGCCCCGTCAGTCCCGACCTAGAATCCGATGAATCCATTAACTCATCTTTCCGTTTTCTGTGAAGAGGGGGAGACAAGGAGCAGGATTTAATCCCCTTTAATCCCCCAGGGGATCCTTATTTCTTTCGTGTTTTTCGTTTCGCATTTCTCATGGGAGAAATACGGGAATTTCAATTACTTCAACTAGTACCGATTGATGGGGGAGAGACGTATGTAGATTGATCAGTAGTATCGCCCTATTCAGGATTTCAAGAGAGACCGCACGGGTCTGTCTTTTTCGATTGCTCCTGATCCATGGAATAGAGTACCCATAGGTTTCCCGGGAGCACATACACAAATTGTATTCGTTTATTGTACGATAGACAATTAACTTAATATAGATAGTTACTAGTTGCCCCGACAGAGTACTTTTAAGATTAAACCTACCACCCTTTTTTTTTCTAGCTCCGATTTTGTGGAACCTAAATTACTGATTGAAAACAATTTCTCTATCTCATTAAAATTGCATACTTCATTTTTGATGTATGTGTCCCAGTTCCAATCCAAGGACAGAGGATACTAATAAAAGATCAAACAAAGATCTGCCCCTCTTGTTCTAGGGGGGGATGATCTTTTTGTTCCTTCATATTTTAATGGCCCCATCGAAGAAAAAACAAAATCAATAAATAAAATAGTGAATTTATCGGAATATTATATTAGATCTTTTATACCAAACCAATCTTTATCACACTTCTCTGTCTTCCAAGAAGATTAGATCTTCACAAAAACTTCGTTTCGAACTTAACTCATTTCTTTTTTCATTTCATCCCTACCATTGGGGTTTGTGACCAATGGAACGGCGGTCGGATGATTGTATAAGGAAGACGGCAGGTTATAGAAAAGAAAGAGTGGAAATGATACATTCAATGGGATTCTTGATTGGACCAGGAATCCCATTTTGGATTCGGTATGGATAAAAGATCTTCCTATGTTATACTATTCAATTCTCGACGATGAATCAATTTGATAGATCAGATATTGTTATTCATGATATTGATACGATTCAGTATCATCAGGATGCAATCCATGCCATTGAATTTACAGGAGAAAGACTTATCATCTCTATGGGATTAGATCCCGAGTTATTGCGAAGCAAAAAAACGATGAGATTATGGAAGTCAATATTCTCGCATTTATTGCTACTGCGCTGTTCATTCTAGTTCCTACTGCTTTTTTACTTATCATATACGTAAAAACAGTTAGTCAAAGTGATTAATTTGAATGAAACTTTACTTATTAGTTCTTATCAACGATTGAAGAAAGGGATTCAAATTCCAAGTCTTAAATGAAATGATCGGGTTGGAGTCAGCAGTATATGAGATAGTATGGTAGAAAGGTTCATATAGTTCTTTCTACCACACTATCTATTATTGTAGAAAGATATGGGCTTGATATAAATCAATCCACAATATAGACCTACATATCATATATATATGTACATGTAAATAGCACTCCAATTCTATTTCTTTGCTACATCAATTTGTATTGATCCCGATCAATCTGAAATAATCGAACGTCAATTCTTCTAATTCCTGGGTTTCGAATTATTTTCAATATGAATCTCCGGATCCATCGAAAGAATCAATGGAGGAAGAATAGTATGGGCATAGGCATATATTATATAAAAGAAAACCAAGCCCTTTTTTTTAGCATTACGAAGAAGTAATTGATTGATCCGTTAACAGATGATCCAAAGAGTTCTATAGTAACTTCTTCGGATTTTGAAAAGGATGTGGTAGACCCCACCGATTTTTCATGCTTGAACCATGACATGAGGCGAGTCAATAAAGCATAAATAAGATTCCTAGGAGTATAAAACAAAACGGTAAGTACGCATACCCGCAAGATTTTATTATGTTATTCGTAATACCTCTTTTCTTTGGACAACGACTATGTCTATGTCGCCTCGGTAGAAAGTACATATCTACGTAATAGAAGAACGGCTTCTTCTTTGAACAGCAAAGAGAAGAGGGAAACAAATCAAAAAAAAAAAAATAGGGGTTGGCTGCTCCTCATTGTAATATGCATAATTCGAGTAAGAGCCGGTTCCTAAAAATAGAATATTTAGCAAGAATTCGGTTGGAAAAATTTCCCATTGGGAATCCAGTCGTTGAAATATTTGTTTGATCAAAAGGTTCTTAGGATTCCAATAGAATTTATGAAGTGGAGATATTTTGATTTTAAAACGCTTTGCAGAACGATCTATTAAACAATTGATACAATTCGATTACTCAATTAGTAGTACCCCTAGAGTCCACTTCTTCCCCATACTACGAGTGAGAGGGAAAATGTAAAGACTACCATTAAAGCAGCCCAAGCGAGACTTACTATATCCATGTGAATTGTGTCCCCTATCTCTATGAATATAAAGGAATTATTCCATTATTGATCACTAATAATAGTGGAATCAATGGTGCAGAGTCAAAATGGGATTGTGACCTAACGTTATTGATGAACCAACCCAATGAATACACTCGTAACAAGTCCCTATATGATTTCTGGTGGAATCGGGAAGCACTAAGTACAAGCAAGATACGTAGTTACCTCCTTGGGAGTCTCAAGGGGATGTTACTAATGGAACATGTAGGAATAGTAAGGCCTATTGTTTGTTTTGTTGCCTTTCATAAACAAAAGTAGAAAAAAAAAAATATATACCATCAAGATAGATAACTATCTATCACATATCCCTATCTTCCATCTAAGCCTTACTGTCTCTACTTCTGTGAAACAATTGGAAGACGCCCTATTACATTCTTGGCAGGGTTACCCAAAAGAAATAATTTTTTTTTTCTACTTTGATTCTATAAATATTCTATAAAAGGCAATCACCCATACAATATTAATATTAATTGAAAATTGAAAACCTGAGCACTCAGAGACTCTCGTAAGTTTGTCTGGATACAAAGTATCTTCAGTTCTTTCCACAACTCCTAATTTGATTCTCCATCAGTCTACCCAATCTAATTCAAGACTCAGTCAGTAAACACCAGTAGGGTGAGGTAATTAGGAAGTATTTAGAGTCCTTCCTATAATACCTACTTGGATCCTAGGAGCAAGGATTTACAGTCCCTTAGGAACCTTCCTTTGTATACACGGATTTACGGTCCCCGACTTTCGTAGTTCTGAATCTCACAATTGAATCTTACTATAGATTTGATTCGATTGATAAATCAAATCAATAGCCTGAGCGCATCAGTAATAAGTGAGTATTTCTTTATTCATATTGTATTGGTATGATACCGGTTTGGGCCACACCCGGATTTTTGAAGAAATAATTGAAAGTCTTTTATAGAACCCCCTCCCCTGATTCTTAAAATCCAGTATCGACAGTCCTCGCTCCTTACCTCTGCTTCTGCCGGGCAAGAATTTAGTGAGTTCTATTAGGAGGGTAAGAGATTCCGAGTCTTTTGTTAATCAGGCGACACCCGGATTTGAACTGGGGAAAAAGGATTTGCAGTCCCCCGCCTTACCACTCGGCCATGCCGCCAAAACGATACA